ACTATGATAATGAGAAAGATTTCTGCATATCCGCCCAAATCGATTAATAATATCAGAATCTGACGAATCGGCCCGAACCGACTTACTAATGGGATATCCGGATACATTACAGAATTTTGCTTTAGCCAATGATCCAATCAAAGGAATAATTGGGACTATCATATCGAATTTCTTAATACCAGTATCTATCATAAATGAATTCTCTATCATTCGAACCCTTACCACCGAAAGATTTAGTCGTATGCCTGAAAGATAGCCCGGAAAATAGAAGAAATGATTGGATAATTCATTTATATGGATCCTGCTCGGTTGAGACCACAAGTTAAAATGAAATTGCCAGAAATTAACAAGGTGATATTTCCATTTCTTCATCAGAAGATGAGTACCTTTTGAAGCCATAATGGATTTTCCTTGATACCTGGCATAATGCATGAAAGGATCTTTGAACAAGCATAAGGTCTTTTGCAAATCATTATGAAGCACTACTAGAAGATGTTCTGTTTTTCCATAGAAATTTGTTCGCTCAAGAAAGGCTCCAGAAGAGATCGATCGTAAATGAGAAGATTGTTTATGGAGGAAAACTAAGATGGATTCGTATTCATATACATACGAATTATATAGGAACAAGCAAAATCTTGGATTCTCTTTTGAAAAAAGAGAAATGGTTTTTTTTGGAGTAATGAGACTATTCCAATTATGATGCCCATGGAGAAAGAATCGTAATAAATGCAAAGAAGGAGCGTCAGGTATCCAGCGGCGAAGGTTTTGAACCAAGATTTCCCGATGGACGGGGTGGGGTATTAGTATATTTGACACATGATTTAAATGTGATAACTTATCCTCTAAAAATGGAAATATTGAATGAATAGATCGTAAATTATGAGATTTAGCTATTTGTTCTAAGGAAGATACTAATCTCATCGAGAGTGGAATTTCTACAATTCCTGCAAAAACCTCGGATATCGTTTGAGAATAAAAACTCCCGTTGTGCCCAACGAATCTATTTTGCTTAGAACCATTAACAAAAATCAAAAAAAGATTCTGTTGATGCATTCGAATAATTAAACGTTTCACAATTAGTAAACTGGGTTTATTGTCATAACCTAAATTTTCCCTGGGTTCGTAAAGAACCGAACCATTTAAACCATGATCGTGAGAAAGTGCGTAGATCGACTCCTGAAACAGAAGCGGATATAGGAAACGTTGTTGGCAAGATCTATCTATTTCTAAATAGCCTTGTAATTCCTCCATTTGAAATTCGACTTGAACCACAGGCAGGGGGGATTTCTTGGGTTATCAAATGATACATAGTGCGATATGGTCGGAACAAAGTAAAAGTCTATAGTAAGACTAGATGCCCCGGAGACGGGGAGGCTAATCAACGGATGCTCTCTTTTTCCATCCAATTCTTCGTGTTTGTTATAGTTACAAAAGATGGTTATAAATCCTTTATTTTTGCAACCCAATCGCTCTTCTGACTTTGGAAGGCATTTTTTTATCAGTACACCGTTTCTTCTACACATTCGTCTCCAATCCAGTAACTAATAGTTAATAGTTAGGATTCATTAAAAAAAGGAATCGATGATCCACTCACAGGAGAACCCTTTCCCACACCGGGCACTAATATATTTTTAACGTCTAATTAGATCGGGTAATCATTCGAATTAAGAATCGAACAGAAGCTCGTTGCTTTGAGTTTCCCTATAATTGGAGCCATATGGCTCTATCCATTTATTCACTCGACCCAACTGTGAATTAATTTTGTCCCGTTCAAAGAATCAAAACAACATTTTGTACTGATCCAGTAAGGATGAAATATTCTCAGAGTTATCTATTGATACGACATGCTGTTTTTTCCATTCATTCCCTTTCAGGATCAGTCGTGGTCTTACAAACTCTACCAATGGTATGGACGAATCCGTTGCTTCATCCAAATGTGTAAAAGATCATAGCCGCACTTAAAAGCCGAGTACTCTACCGTTGAGTTAGCAACCCGGATAAATATAAATAGAGTGTGTAGATATGATCGGAATAAAATAATAAAGAGATTGGATTGCTCCACCCAATCAAAACATTGAACTAGCAGCAAGTGTAAAAGAAAGGTCTGATGATCGATTATGAACATCAAAATGAACAGATCTGATGAAAATACAGCGGATTCCCAGACAAGTATAGATAGATGTAAAAATGGATAGACCACACTAACCTTTTATCCATTTTTTATTAATTAAGAAGATACTTCTTGTGTCACAGCGAGTCCAGCCAACCGATCATTTAAGTGAAGTACTTATGGGACCGAGATAAATAGATCGATTTATCTACGATCAAATTATATTTGATCGATAAACTATTGTCAATATGAATTGAATGCTAGGAAAACAAATAAATAAAAAAAAAAAAAAAGAAAAATAAGGCGTTGTGTTGGATTAGCACTACATAGATAAGAAATGAAGTGTCGATGGAGCAATAAAATAAAGGAAGAAAGAAGAAGGAAAAAAAGGATCTCGGGTTTATTCACTCGAGGTGCAATAAGCAAGATTGACCCCTTGTTTTTGTTTGTTGGTTGAGTCCCAACAAAAACCAGCTGATTGATGGTAATCCCACAATTTCATAGATCCAGTTATTTCATCTCTTCACTTGATCCTTTTTCTTTCTATCAGTCTCATATAAGGATAAAGAATATCTTGATATGAGACCATATAGGAGCTATAGTGAATAGGGAGCAAGAAAAAAGGGAATGTTGGAGAAATAATTACACAAAGGTGGATCCTGGTCGCCCTTTTGATTTAATTAATTTCATTTCGTTTGATTAACTCGAAGTTCCTTAAATACCTCCGCCTTCTTTAAAATATCATGAACAGTTCCTGTAGGTTGAGCTCCTTTTTCAAGGAAATATAGAATAGCAGGAACATTTGAATAAGTTTGATTCTTTATCGGATCGTAAAAACCCACTTTACAAAGACCTCTTCCTTCTCTTCGGGATCTAACATCAATTGCAACGATTCGATAGATGGCTCATTGGGATAGATCAACAATACCCCCCCCAGAAACGTATAGGAGGTTTTCTCCTCGTACGGCTCGAGAAAGAATGATTCAAATTTCTGTTCTGTATATGGATAGATGCAAAATGGATTCATGGAATCCATGATTTGAGTCGTCTTTTTTCGTTCTTCCTTGCTAAAAAAAAGAAATATCATTCGTACTCATCACTCAAGTTGGGTAATTCTTAAAGAACTCAAAGGGAAATCCTTTGACATTTATTGAGCCGTCTCTAACCTCTTTTGTTTGTCTCATCTAGAATAGATTTTGATTCCTCATTCTGATCCAGTTATTGAGACAATTGAAAATTGTGTTTCCTTGTTCTGGGATCCCTTATCTTTGCTTTGAATCATTGGGTTTAGACATTACTTCGGTGATCCTTAATCGTTTCAAAATGGTAGCAACAGACCTTTTGGTATTTCTTTACGTCGAAGAATCATACGAACGGTTGATTCCCCTGTGATACACTTTTGATCGAAATAGTTTTACTAATTGCGACAAATTCCAAATTTTACTTTTTGATTTGAAACTTGTTCGAATTGGACCCTTTCTATATCGAAGATATACTTACGAAGTCGTTCCAACTTATTGATTGACACTAACCCTAGATCCTGCCCCCTGATAAATGAATCAATACTTTCTGCTCGAGCTCCATCATGTACTATTTACAACCCAAAACAAAATAAATTGAGGTCCTCGTGGAACAGAACAAAAGATGTCGAGCCAAGAGCATTTTCATTCATATAGAAAATGGTGGATGTAAGAATCCACATCCGATCATGTCGTTCAAGTCGCACGTTGCTTTCTACCACATCGTTTCAAACGAAGTTTTACCATAACATTCCTCTAATTCGGAACCGGTATGGAATTGATTCAATATGGAATCATGAATAGTCATTGGTTCAATCAGTACATAGCATTCCATACTTTTTATATATGGAAGGATGGGTAAGGTATCTACCTGGAGAAGTCTCAGCAAGGGTCCAATTCTTTCTCGAACGACTAAACTAAAGAAGGGTCTTTGATTAGATTCCCAATACCGGAACAGAATGAATCATTAACCAAAAAAAAGCTATTCCAACGACCCGAAAAGGCAGGAAGCAACTCGATAGAATAGATTCACCAACCTCATACTTCTGCGAGTCCCAAGGACTCATAAGGATTCATTATAATAGAAATGGTTTCACATAAACAAAAGAATCTCCTACTTCGGATCATTACGGGAAATGAGTTTCCCCGTAAAGGCTTAATTGAAAGGCTTAATTGGCTCTCTGAATCAATCAACAAGTCTGCGCAATCACAACGAAGTCGCTTAGCTAACAACTTTGAGTAGATATCTCACTGATTAAAGAGATGAGAATTGGATTCTCATAAGAGAAATCTATGTTTCTTTTCCGATTGAATCATCAATGGTTTAAACCAGATAGGTGGATCCAGAAACAAATCAAATTCTTTTGTTTTTATATAGAAAAGGACACATCCAAGGTAAGATGAAGGTCTTTATTCTTTCATCTGATTGAAAAAATAAGAATCGGAGTAGTAGGATCTGCCCACATCCATCGGGTACACCGAACGGATGTCACCAGGGGGAGTCTTGAATATTGTAGATATTTGTAGATATTTAAGGCATCCCAGAGGTTTTTCACCGAACCCAAAACGCGGTTCTCACTGAAATGGAATAATAACAATACAACAGGCAAGGTTAAGTTTCTACATATTGTGATTTGCTTCAGAAATCATTCCATAAATTCAAAAAAGTTAAGTGAATGGAATATATGACTCTCGTCCACAATCGATACATTGATTTACAATTATTCATTGGAGCCAAATGCAAAATCAAAACAATTGGGTGCAAAGAAAATATGTCTGTTCTGTATTGAACTTTATTGTTTGTTGATAAGATCCAGACAGACACGGATATTGAAATTGAGACGTTCCATTACCGATCAGCTCATATCTACACGAATGAAATTCGATGGGGATCATGAATTATACCCTCAACAAAAGGATCTTCTTACAATACAAGATCCTATACAAAATAGCATAAGCATAAACAAATTGGTCCAGCTCAACTCGTTGTTATGATTTTGGTTTTGCACCAATTTTAGGAGCCTTATTCCCAGTGATAGAATTGGTACCAAGAACTCCCCTCTTTTTTAAATCCACATACTACAATACAATTACTAATTGAATTGTAGTATGTGGATTTACTTTACGTTTACGAAATATAAATATAAAGACCTTTCTTTCACACTTCGACCCAAAATGCATCATGTAGGAATCAAAATTTCATTGATCTGGGGATCCAAATTTCTCTAAGTACCGAATAAACTTCAATATGAGCGGGGCGGGCATACCTTGAATGGCCCAATTTTGGAATTAAACTATTGATTCAAGTTCCCATCCTACCTAGATCAAAAAAAGGATCTTTTTCTATTTCCATACGCGTGTCATTGACACTAGAATCTGTTTGTGATAGACGGAATGGGAAGCGGGGGTATGATTCAGAGAAAAATCATTCGAATTAGCAATCAAAAATCCAGATTGGATCGCGTTGTATTCAACACGCAACTCTGAAACAAAATATTGTTAAAGAGAACAATCTTTGTTCTGATAGAATCGGCCTGGGACGGAAGGATTCGAACCTCCGAGTAACAGGACCAAAACCTGTTGCCTTACCACTTGGCCACGCCCCAGTTGGATTTTGATTCGACATTAATAAACACTAATATCGGTATTGTTTGTTCGTCAATTCCAACCCAGATATCTATGGAATAGGCTGTTCCTGGGATTCTGCGCGTGTAGATGTGGAATCAAAACGAATTCATTGATCATTACGTATAATTCAATTATGATATTGTATCAAAGTATAATTCCTTCTATTCTAATCTGACAATTGAAGGATCTTTGATTTTGATTAGGGGAGTTAAAAAAAGGTTTTGGCCCACCTTCTTCACTTTTTCCCCTTATATCAATAACTCAATAAAACTGAAATTATCTTCAAGAGCGAAATGTTTGTTATGCCTAATATCTTTAGTTTGATCTGTATCTGTCTTAATTCTGCCCTTCATTCGAGTAGTTTTTTCTTCGCCAAATTGCCCGAGGCTTATGCTTTTTTCAATCCAATCATAGATGTTATGCCAGTCATACCTGTGTTCTTTTTTCTCTTAGCCCTTGTTTGGCAAGCTGCTGCGAGTTTTCGATGAGATCTTTAATACTGCCCTAGAAACATTCATGATTTATTCGATAAAAACAAAAAAGATTCTAACAATTGATAACATGGAATAAGTCTTACATTACGAACCCTAGATTCCAACATTGAAATTCTTGGATAACCACGACGAATCTGTATCATCTCATTTCCTCATTTTGACCCTCCATCAAGCAAAGACGGTATTCCGGTCCCCCACAATACCTAATTGTGGGTATGACGAGAAATTTTTTTTAAGAAAGGAATCAGAATCTTATTACAAATGAATTCCCTCCAATTCCTTTCTTGTCTAGAAACCACTCCATTTCCTGGTTTCCAAAAGGGATATGTGGTACAAAAATGAATAATCTATTCCCCTTTTCTCCCCAAAATGATCTTGGAGATTGTGTAATGCTTACTCTCAAACTCTTCGTTTACACAGTAGTGATATTCTTTGTTTCTCTCTTCATCTTTGGATTCCTATCTAATGACCCAGGACGTAATCCTGGACGTGAAGAATAAAAAAATAAGAAGTTTTTTTTTTATAATTTTTCTTTGCTTAGTTTCTGAATTTTCTTATGATTTTCTGTATTCCATACATTTATCAATGATAAAAAAACAGGCTCGGGATTTGATTTTTTCGAATTAGAAAAAGAAATCTCAAGCGAGCGGAGGGAGCGGAGAGAGAGGGATTCGAACCCTCGGTACGAATAACTCGTACAACGGATTAGCAATCCGACGCTTTAGTCCACTCAGCCATCTCTCCAAATTGCAAAAGGAGAATTCATATGTAACTTATAACGTATCAAGTAAAGATTGATAAAAGTCTTTCTTTCTCTTTCTATATTATATAGGTATATAAGGTATATACGAATTGTATCAGAAATCCCATTTATATAATGATTCGAAAGAGATATCTCCAATAGAAAGGATCCCTCTTTTCTTTCGTCCGAAAGGTTCTTTTGTTCCCCCGGCCTGGCTAGGTACTGGCCAGGCCATTCCTTCTTTTTTGTTCCAATGAATCATAGATCCAAAAATTGACCCGATTCGAAAACAAAAATACTTGTTATTGAAATTAAAGCAGCAAGAAGAGCTATTTCCATTTCTAGAATATGAATGTTATTTCATTTTTGATTATTTTTTATTTATTTTTTTTTTATTCCAGTAATTCCAGTAAGTAGTAAGTAAAAAAAAAACATATTTCTATTATTCTATTCTAATAGAATAATATTCGAATTTGATATAATAACCCATTTCTTTCTTCAAGAAAG